ATATTATAGTAATAAACTTCAAACAAAATAGGAATTCCAAAAATGGAGAAAATCGTTGCAGTCATTATAGGAAAGTCTAGGCACTTAGGGCATATCCTATTTGAAGGAGGATGGAATTCAAATCAGATAAGGAATCTTTCCTTCTATTGATTTGATGGAAATTCTTTTTTCTTTTCCTGTTTCTATGATTTTCGATAAATGAGCCATGCTAATGCTTTTATCTCTATTCTATGGCGCAAGCGAGCCTCGAGTCTATAAACAAGTACTAATAAGGAAAAGAAAACTATACTAAAGGAAACATAGGATATCCATCCTAAAATCTAAAAAAAAAAAAGACATATATATTAGTAGGGCTATACGGATTCGAACCGTAGACCTTCTCGGTAAAACAGATCAAACGGATTATTATCGAAATGATTTGAACTGTTTCAAAGACCCAACATGCATTTTTGTGCATTGGGCTCTTTCATCAACTGATGTAAAGATCAGTTAATCCGCCATAGTTTTTCTTTACGGAAAGATAATAAGATGGCTCCCTGTGCTCTGATTGATTATTTGTATTATGATCTATCTAGGAGCAATACCAAAGTGTTTCAAAGGAGGATTACTTTGACTTAGGTCTGCCTCCGGCCTAAATTAAATCAAACTAAGTGAAATGGAGTCTCTATCGTTCCGCTCCAAGAGTTGACTATGAGACTTCATACACCTTAAAGTTCATAGAACGAAAAGAATTTTTTTGGAGGCCCTTATCCTCTTATGCCTAGCATTGAGTGGGCTGGATATTTACCTTATCAACTAGCAAATCAATAGGGGTTCTATTTGATTAGGCACCAGAATTGGCACCTGAATCGGACTGAACCGACTGTTTGTCAGGCTACTGTTCTCCTATTCTCTCGAATCCATGAAGTAAGACATTGATTTTGCAATAAGGTCAATTATGTTCATTGCATAATAAGTTCCCTTGAAAAGCATTGGCGCACGTGTAAGCGAGTTGCTCTACCGAACTGAGCTATAGCCCTTGTCAGAGATATCTTAACATATAGATAATTTCTTGTCAAGATGAATATTCTCTAATGCCGTAGGATATCCCTTTTATCTATTTACTATATACCATACCAATAACGGAATACCAATAATAGAGCGGTATTGCTTATAAAAAGCATTCGATCTATAATCGATCGAAGTAATGTGACTTCTTTTGTGATGATAAATTGCCTACTTAACTCAGTGGTTAGAGTACTGCTTTCATACGGCGGGAGTCATTGGTTCAAATCCAATAGTAGGTAGGTAGGTAGAAAAATTACTAGATAGCATTGGACTTACTTCGCTATCTAATAACTTTTTCTACCCTTCTTTTCTTTTTCTTTGTATCAACGAAACCTTTGGATTGTCTTCAATTGGATGGGGGAATCCAATTGATAGCCTCGACTCGTATCCTAGCCCGTTTGAGAGCTAGCTTTGCTTCAACCAATTCTTTCGTACCCTCAGCTCTACTCAAGTTAGCTTCGGCTATTTCAAGTGCCTGTTGAGCTTCTTCTGGATCAATGTCACTACCCAGTTCTGCATCATTTCCTAAAATGATGATCTCATTATTAACTATTCTCGCAAAACCACTCCACAGAACCGCCGTTAACCATTGGTCGTTGAGGAGGCGTATTCTCAAAGGACCCATATCTATAGCTGTGTTAATGGGGGCGTGGTTTGGTAATACACCAATTTGGCCACTATTAGTAGATAAAATGATTTCTTTCACTTCACAATCCCAAATAATTCGTTTAGGAGTTAGTACATAAAGATTTAATTTCATTTCTTCAATTTGTTCTCCTCTTCTAAGTTTATAGCTTTCGTGCTAGCTTCATCGATGTTCCCCACCAAATAAAAAGCCTGTTCGGGTAGGCCATCTAATTCTCCGGAAAGGATTAGTTGAAACCCCCTAATTGTTTCTGCAAGACTAACATACTTTCCTGGGGAACCGGTAAAAACTTCTGCCACAAAGAACGGTTGTGATAAGAACCGCTCAATTTTTCGTGCTCTTGCTACAGTTAAACGATCCTCCTCCGATAATTCATCTAACCCAAGAATAGCAATAATGTCCTGAAGTTCCTTGTAACGCTGTAAAGTTTCCTTAACTCTTTGCGCAGTTTCATAATGGTCCTTGCCAACGATCCGAGGCTGTAACATAGTTGAGGTTGAATCTAAAGGATCGACTGCGGGATAAATACCCTTGGAAGCTAATCCTCTGGAAAGGACGGTAGTAGCGTCCAAATGTGCAAATGTTGTGGCAGGAGCAGGGTCGGTTAAATCATCCGCAGGTACATAAACTGCTTGGATCGAAGTTATCGATCCCTTGTTGGTAGAAGCAATTCTTTCTTGCAAAGAACCCATTTCTGTACTAAGGGTAGGTTGATAACCCACTGCGGAGGGCATTCTCCCTAATAAGGCGGATACCTCCGATCCTGCTTGAACAAAACGAAAGATATTATCGATGAATAAAAGCACGTCTTGCTTATTAACATCTCGGAAATATTCCGCCATAGTTAGGGCAGTTAAACCAACTCTCATACGAGCTCCCGGTGGTTCATTCATTTGGCCATAGACTAGAGCTACTTTTGATTCCTCAATATTTTTTTCATTAATTACTCCAGATTCCTTCATTTCCATATAAAGATCATTTCCTTCACGAGTCCGTTCCCCTACTCCCCCAAATACGGATACGCCTCCATGAGCTTTAGCAATGTTATTGATTAATTCCATGATGAGTACTGTTTTACCTACTCCTGCCCCCCCAAATAGTCCGATTTTTCCTCCACGCCGATAAGGAGCTAAAAGATCAACCACCTTAATACCTGTTTCAAAGATAGATAATTTCGTATCTAACTCAATAAAGGCAGGCGCGGATCTATGAATAGGGAATGTTGCACTAGTATCTACAGGGCCCAAATTGTCAATAGGCTCCCCAAGAACGTTAAAAATTCGTCCGAGAGTAGCTCCACCGACCGGAACACTAAGAGGAGCTCCTGTGTCAATCACTTCCATTCCTCTCATCAAGCCGTCTGTAGCACTCATAGCTACAGCTCTAACTCGATTATTTCCTAATAATTGTTGTACCTCACAAGTCACATTAATTTGCTTATCGGCAGTGTCTCGGCTCTTAACTATCAAAGCGTTATAAATATAAGGCAACTTGCCTGGGGGAAAAGTTATATCTAGCACGGGTCCAATAATTTGATCAATACGCCCTGCACTTTTTTCTTCAATTGTGGAAACCCCGGGACGCGAAGTAGTAGGATTGGTTCTCATAATTATCACATAATTATCAAAAAAAGGAATTTGTCGAAATTTTTCGTTTTTTTTTCTTGTTGAATAATGCCAAATCAAAAAAATATCCCAAAATCCAAAAGTTAAAAGGAAATGAATTAGTTAATTCAATAAAAAAGAAAAGGGGGCTAGCACTTGATTTCGTTGCCTAAGCGAATCCCATTCACTCATTTACTCATGGAATGAGTCCGTTGGAAAGTTCAATCAATCTTTTTTTCATAGACATTTTTCCTTTTGTCAAGGATCTTTGCCTACTCTACTTTCCTGTCTAGGACTTCGATATACAAAATATATACTACTGTGAAGCATAGATTGCTGTCAACAGAGAATTTTCTTAGTATTTAGGTATTTAGATTCAAAATAAGAAAGGGGCCTATTAAGATAAGAACTTATAAAATTTTTAAATAAGGATTAAGGGATTGGTTTGGGTTGCGCTATATCTATCAAAGAGTATACAATAATGATGGATTTGGTGAATCAAATCTATGGTTTAATAATGAACCATGTTAACTTACCATAACAACAACTCAATTCCTATCGAATTCCTATAGGATAGAACGTACACAGGGTGTACCCATTATATATGAATGAAACATATTCATTAACTTAAGCATACTCCCTTTTTTATTTAATGAGTTGATATTAATTTAATATCTTTTTTTTAAGATTTTTGCAAAGGTTTAATTTACACTTAATCTATATCGAGTAGACCCTGTCGTTGTGAGAATTCTTAATTCATGAGTTGTAGGGAGGGACTTATGTCACCACAAACAGAAACTAAAGCAGGTGTTGGATTTCAAGCTGGTGTTAAAGATTATAAATTGACTTACTACACCCCGGAATACGAAACCAAGGATACTGATATCTTGGCAGCATTCCGAGTAACTCCTCAGCCCGGGGTTCCGCCTGAAGAAGCAGGGGCTGCAGTGGCTGCGGAATCTTCTACTGGTACATGGACAACTGTTTGGACTGATGGACTTACCAGTCTTGATCGTTACAAAGGACGATGCTATCACATCGAACCCGTTCCTGGGGAAGAGGATCAATATATCTGTTATATAGCTTATCCATTAGATCTATTTGAAGAGGGTTCTGTTACTAACATGTTTACTTCCATTGTGGGTAACGTATTTGGTTTCAAAGCCCTACGTGCTCTACGTTTGGAGGATCTACGAATTCCTCCTGCTTACGCAAAAACTTTCCACGGTCCGCCTCATGGTATCCAAGTTGAAAGGGATAAGTTGAACAAGTATGGTCGTCCTTTATTGGGATGTACTATTAAACCAAAATTGGGATTATCCGCAAAAAATTATGGTAGAGCATGTTATGAGTGTCTACGCGGTGGACTTGATTTTACCAAAGATGATGAAAACGTAAACTCACAACCATTTATGCGCTGGAGAGACCGTTTTGTCTTTGTTGCCGAAGCAATTTATAAAGCACAAGCAGAAACCGGCGAAATCAAGGGGCATTACTTGAATGCGACTGCAGGTACATGCGAAGAAATGATGAAGAGAGCTGTATTTGCGAGGGAATTAGGGGTTCCGATTATAATGCATGACTACTTAACTGGAGGATTCACCGCAAATACTAGTTTGTCTAATTTTTGCCGCGACAACGGCCTACTTCTTCACATTCACCGAGCAATGCATGCAGTTATTGATAGACAGAAAAATCATGGTATACATTTCCGTGTATTAGCTAAAGCATTGCGTATGTCTGGGGGAGATCATATCCACTCCGGTACAGTAGTAGGTAAGTTAGAAGGGGAACGCGAAATGACTTTAGGTTTTGTTGATTTATTGCGCGATGATTATATTGAAAAAGATCGTTCTCGCGGTATCTTTTTCACCCAGGACTGGGTATCCATGCCAGGTGTTATACCGGTGGCTTCAGGGGGTATTCATGTTTGGCATATGCCAGCTCTGACCGAAATCTTTGGAGACGATTCCGTATTACAATTTGGTGGAGGAACTTTAGGACATCCTTGGGGGAATGCACCAGGTGCAGCAGCTAATCGGGTGGCTTTAGAAGCCTGTGTACAAGCTCGTAACGAAGGGCGCGATCTTGCTCGTGAAGGTAATGAAATTATCCGAGCAGCTTGCAAATGGAGTCCTGAACTAGCTGCAGCTTGTGAAGTATGGAAAGCGATCACATTCGACTTCAAGCCGGTAGATACCATCGATTAAGTAGATAAAACTAGATATAAAGATAAAGAAGATCTAATACGAAATGCAGTAATTCTTCTTTAATCTTTTAATTGATTGCAATTAAATTCGGCTCGATCTTTTTGTAAAAAAGATCGAGCCGAATTTAAATATATCTTGATACGATCATGAGACTTGACAAATCGAGATTCTTCTATTCTATATATCTAGAATATAGAAAGGTATAATACAATAAACAAATACAAATCAAAATATAGTATTATCATACGATAATGGAATCAAATACGCAGTATTTACAGAAAAGAGTCTTCGCTTATTGGGGAAGAATCAATATACTTTTAATGTCGAATCGGGATTCACTAAGACAGAAATAAAGCATTGGGTCGAGCTCTTCTTTGGTGTTAAGGTAGTAGCTGTGAATAGCCATCGACTACCCGGAAAGGGTAGAAGAATGGGACCTATTCTGGGACATACAATGCATTACAGACGTATGATCATTACCCTTCAACTGGATATTCTATTCCACTTCTACTTTTAAAATGAAAGGGTATTCTGAAAGAGGTATTTCTTTCATTTTATCGCTTTCTTTTGAATCCAATTTCAAGTTGGATTCAAAAGATAGAAAGGCCATGAGAATGGAAAAAGAAAAATTAAATTATCCATTCCATTCATTTTTTTATAGATATAGAATACTAAAGAATACTAACTAAAGTATTCTATAAAAAATCTTTATTTTCTAAACTCAAAAATACAATAGTCAATATTCCTTATAATAGATATACTTAATTATATCATAAGAATCTTAAGATATATTTTGAATAGATAGAAATAGTAAATTGGAATTGAGACACCTATTCTATGACAGATTTAAACTTACCCTCTATTTTCGTGCCTTTAGTAGGCTTAGTATTTCCGGCAATTGCAATGGCTTCTTTATTTCTTTATGTGCAGAAAAATAAGATTGTCTAGAACCGACGGGGCCTAATTTGCTCAATGTATTTCCAGGATCATAATATAGATATTTTTTAGTGTAAGTAATATATTAATATGATAGGGTATGTAGCTCTTTCTACACACAAATGAAAAACGTCTATGGATGCAGATATAGGCTACGAGCATAAATGCATACATATGCGTAGCCGAGTATAGCGAGTTTTTTTAAGCGGATCCAGGAATTTTTTTTTGAATAGAAAGTCAATGTATCTAACCAATTATTTCACAGGAGTCCTAGCTATTATTTCACAGGAGTCCTGGCTGCTGAAGGTGATTTCAGAATCAAAACAAAAAAAGTAAAGTCAAAATCATTTAGCTTATTCTCTCAATTTCAATTAACCACTGCTGTATTTAGTATATCTAATATGAATTGGCGATCAGAACACATATGGATAGAACTTCTAAAGGGTTCTCGAAAAAGAGGTAATTTTTTCTGGGCCTGTATTCTTTTTCTAGGTTCATTAGGATTCTTAGCGGTTGGAACTTCCAGTTATCTTGGTAAGAATATGATATCCCTACTTCCATCTCAACAAATTCTTTTTTTTCCACAGGGGGTCGTGATGTCTTTCTACGGAATCGCGGGCCTATTCATTAGCTCCTATTTGTGGTGCACTATTTTGTGGAATGTAGGCAGTGGTTATGACCGATTTGATAGAAAAGAGGGAATAGTGTGCATTTTTCGTTGGGGATTCCCTGGAATAAAACGTCGCATCTTCCTTCGATTCCTTGTGCGGGATATCCAATCAATTAGAATTCAGATTAAAGAGGGTCTTTATCCTCGTCGTATCCTTTATATGGAAATACGTGGCCAGGGGGTCATTCCCTTGACTCGTACTGATGAGAAGTTTTTTACTCCACGAGAAATGGAACAAAAAGCTGCCGAATTGGCCTATTTCTTGCGCGTACCAATTGAAGTATTTTGAGTACCAATTGCAATTTTTTTAAATTGTAAGGGTATTTTAGAGTATTTATCTAAAGGAAGGAACAACCGAAGATAAGAGAAAATTGTTTCGAATTTGTTTTGTCCAAGTGAGATTTTGTTTTGTCCAAGTGAGATATATGGCATAATATTCTTCCCTTTTCATATGAAGGGAAGGGGCTTTTTTTTTTATTCTATTTCTCTATTCCACTTCATTTAGATCTAAGAAAGAACCCAATATAATGAAATGAAATTCTACTAGTATACAAAAAGAGAAATAGATATAAACACAAGGTCTCAAACCTTGTTATAGAATGCTTCAAAGATCAAAGAAAAGAAATATCATATAGAGTCAGCGAATGAAGCGGATTCATTAACAACTCAATTTACAGATCAAAAATGAAAAAAAAGAAAGCATTGCCTTCTTTCCTATATCTTGTATTTATCGTACTTTTGCCCTGGGTAGTCTCTTTCTCTTTTAACAAATGCGTTGAACTTGGGATTAAGAATTGGTGGAATACCAGGCAACCTGAAACTCTCTTAACGGATATTAAAGAGAAAAGGATTCTAGAAGGATTCATAGAATTAGAAGAGCTTTTTCTCTTGGACGAAATGATAAAAGAGAAACCGAAGACACATGTACAAAAACCTCCTATAGGAATACACAAGGAAATAATACAATTGGCCAAAATAGATAATGAGGACCATCTCCATATCATTTTGCATTTCTCAACAAATATAATCTGTTTGGCTATTCTAAGTGGTTCTTTTTTTCTGGGTAAAGAGGAACTTGTCATTTTGAATTCTTGGGCTCAGGAATTCTTCTATAACTTAAATGACTCAATAAAAGCTTTTTTTATTCTTTTAGTTACGGATTTTTTTGTTGGATTTCACTCTACCCGCGGTTGGGAACTACTAATTCGTTGGGTCTACAACGATCTTGGATGGGCTCCTAACGAGTTAATTTTCACTATTTTTGTTTGTAGTTTTCCTGTGATTCTAGACACGTGTTTGAAATTTTGGGTCTTTTTTTGTTTAAACCGTCTATCTCCTTCGCTTGTAGTCATTTATCATTCAATTAGTGAAGCATAATTGGATTTCTTAATATTAATCAAATTAGCATTTTTCTTCCTTTAGAAAGAAAGCCCTTTTCCTTTTTAGTAAAATTCTTTCTATTTCTACCTGCTCAAGGTATTCAGCATTCCAGTACAACTGTTGCAGTAGAATGACAACAGACTCGTGTATAGGGAACTAGATTAACTTAGCTACCTATCTAATTTATTGTAGAAACTCCGGGATCCGCGATTGGACATGGAAAATAGAAATACTTTTTCTTGGGTAAAGGAACAGATGATTCGATCGATTTCTGTATCGATCATGATATACGTAATAACTCGGACGTCTATTTCAAATGCATATCCCATTTTTGCGCAGCAGGGTTATGAAAACCCGCGGGAAGCAACTGGACGAATTGTATGTGCCAACTGCCATTTAGCTAATAAGCCCGTGGATATTGAAGTTCCCCAAGCTGTCCTTCCCGATACTGTATTTGAAGCAGTTCTTCGAATCCCTTATGATATGCAGCTGAAACAAGTTCTTGCTAATGGAAAAAAGGGAGGGTTGAATGTGGGTGCTGTTCTTATTTTGCCTGAGGGATTCGAATTAGCGCCGCCCGACCGTATTTCTCCTGAGTTGAAAGAAAAGATAGGAAATCTCTCTTTTCAGAGTTATCGTCCCAATAAAAAAAATATTCTTGTGATAGGCCCTGTTCCCGGTAAGAAATATAGTGAAATTGTCTTTCCCATTCTTTCCCCCGATCCCGCTACAAAAAAAGACGTTTATTTCTTAAAATATCCCATATATGTAGGGGGAAACCGAGGAAGGGGACAGATTTATCCTGATGGTAGCAAGAGTAACAATACAGTTTATAATGCTACGTCATCGGGTATAGTCAAAAAAATACTACGTAAAGAAAAGGGGGGATATGAAATATCCATAGTTGATGCGTCGGATGGGCGCCAAGTAATTGATATTATACCTCCCGGGCCAGAACTTCTTGTTTCTGAGGGGGAATCAATCAAGCTTGATCAACCGTTAACAAGCAATCCTAATGTGGGAGGCTTTGGGCAGGGGGATGCAGAAATAGTGCTTCAGGATCCATTGCGCGTCCAAGGCCTTTTGTTCTTTTTCGCATCTGTTATTTTAGCACAAGTCTTTTTGGTTCTCAAAAAGAAACAGTTTGAAAAGGTTCAATTGTACGAAATGAATTTTTAGATCCCGGGATTTATTACCATTAAGTTAAGTTGGTAAAAAGTCTGGATTTCTGGAATTCCGTATTTCTATCTCATGCAAAAGAACAGAATCCAAGGCAGAGGCGAGAACAATAAAAGGAACAAGTCCTTTTAAGAGGAATTGCAGGTCTTCGTAATCCTCTATTGGGCACAAGAAAAAGGAAAAAAAGCCTTTTTCTTGTGCCCATTTTTCTTGTATCGAAGTAAGAATCTTTTTTCTTCTTATTTGTTTTGTCAAAGATTACTATTTATTCTTTATTCGTGTCTGTCTCTTGGATTTCCTTTGCTTAGGTTCGGTCGCGGTAGTGGAC